ATTTAAATAACGAAAGATCCAATATTTAAAAATTGTATCTAAAATGACTGGAAAAGTAGAAACAAGACCGGATATAATTTGATCATTATGAGCAAATCCAAAATCTTTGTAGACAGAGCCAATCATTAATTCCCAACCGTGGGGCGAATGGAATCCTATACATAAATCAGTTAATAAAAGAATAGAAAAAGCTTTTATTGTGTCGCTTAAGTTGTATAGGAATTCTTGAAACCAAGAGTTAAGAATAACAAGTTCTTCATTACCTAGAATAGAATAACCACTTAGAATACCGAAACAGATTATATTTGTCGAGAAGTGCAAAATTGTATGGATGCGATCCTCGTTGTGCATCTTGATCAATTGGATCGTTTCTTTGTAGATTTCGATGCGAGGCTTTTGTAAATGTGTTTCCGGGTATTCCTTTATCATTTCGTCCAAACGTAAGAGTTCCTCTAAGTCTATGAATTCTTTTAGAATACTCTTTTCTTGAATATCATTCAAAAAAATTTCGGATTGCCTAGTATTCCACCAATTAGTAAACCAAGATTCCAGACTTTTATTAAATGAGAGAGAGATCCACCAAGGCAAAAATACTATAGATGCAAGATATAGAAGGGAAATTAATACTTTCTTTTTTGCCATTTTTTCGTCTGTGAATTTAAAAATTTTTAATGAACGCACCTCATTCGTCGACTCTATATGATACTAATATTTCTATCAAGCATAAGTTCTATTACAAGTCATCGATGTATTTCCGGATTTTTTTGTGATTCAGTACAGCGGTTAGTCCTTGAATTTAGAAAGAATATAGAATAAGAAAGAGCCCTCTTCAAATTAATAGTAGTCGGATTTCGAGACGAAAGAACTCCCGTTCTATCAAAATATCAAATATTTAGAAAAAAAAATTCTTTACTTTATGATGAAATGTTTTGTTTTGATATATGATGAATCTATCATTTAGATTTGTTACTGAATTGAGTTAAGTGGATTTACATACGCATAAAAAAAATTGTGGACATAAACAATTTAGTTTTAGAATTGTTTCATATACGTTTGCTTTGGCTCGAGTAAGCGTTCTGAAGAAACTTCAGTTAAGTTATGCTATAGAAAAAAAGATGATTCTTGAGTTTTTTATCTCTTGCAAAGTATTCATTCTTCAGTTCCTTTTTTCAAAATACTTCAATTGGTACACGCAAGAAATAGGCCAATTCGGCAGCTTTTTGCTCAATCTCTCGTGGAGTAAAATTCTCATCAGTACGAGTCAAGGGAATGGCTCCTTGTCCTTTTATTTCCATATAAAGGACACGACGAGCATAAATACCCTCTTTAATTTCTATTCTGATGGACTGAATGTCTTTCATAAGGAATCGGAGGAATATGCGACGATTTTTTCCAGGAAATCCCCAACGAAAAATACACACTATGCCCTCTTTTATATCGAATCGATCATAACCACTACCTACATTCCACGAAATTGTGCACCACAAATAGGAGCTAATAAAAAGACCTGCGATCCCATAGAAAGACATCACGATACCTTGTGGAAAAAAAATTATTTGCTGAGAAGGAAATAAAGATATAAAATTCCTACCAAAATAACTGGACGTTCCAACCAATAAAAACCCTAATGAACCTAAAAAAAGAATAAAGGCCCAACAGAAATTACTTGTTTTTCGAGACCCCGCTATAAGTTCTACCCATATACGTTCTGATCGCCAACTCATACTCTAACTAGACCTAGTTGCATTTTATTGGAATTGGGAGAATAACAAAAATAATTTTTTTTTACTTTTTTTTGTTTCCGAAGTAACTCTCATCAACCAGCACTATTATGATGTGAACCTTTAGGGATAATTCATCGAATTTCTTAGATCCAAACTAAAATAATAACATCCCTTTCATATGATTTCCTAATACATATAGATATATTGACTTTACATTTCAGAAATTCTCCCCGATCCCGATCTATTTGAAAATAGTTATAATTCATTTATCATGTTTACACATACATAAGAGCTTATGCCCGAAGGAAGCCGCATATTATACCATATTTTACTAAATAGATATCCGTKTTATGATCCAAGTAAGTCTTGAAAAAATATATATATATATAAGATTTGTCCTTGTTGTATCTAAAAAATCTTGTTTTTTTGAACATAAAGAGATAAAGAAGCCATTGCAATTGCCGGAAATACTAAGCCCACTAAAGGCACAAAAATGGAGGGGAGACTGTTGAGAGTTATCATAGAATGGGTACCTCGATTTAATATTTGTACCTGTTATTTATTGTTATATTTATTGTTTTATATTTGAACCTTATCCTTATATTGTTATAAAGATATCTTATAATTCATATATAATTGTTATATTATACTAAGTATACCTAAGTGAGTATATATATACTTAATAGGGATAGGGAGTCTATAAGTATATGTTTTAAGAAATATATATTAATTTAAGAAATATATATTAATTAATAAAATACAATAAATATATAAAT